ACGCCAAGACCTCAAAGATATTTTTGAAAATTATTCCATAAATAAGCGAGTGCAAAGAACTCAAAAAAGGGAAGTTTTTATGCAATATCAATTATCGCAAAATAATTCGTCATTTGGACAATTTGTTAAGTCGTTGTATTCATTGCCTTATACGGGCTTTGATTACTTAACTAAAGCTAATATGGACCAAGAATATAGTCCATATTAGCTTTCTATTGTTGTTAGTTTATTTGTATTTGATACATTGCGGTCAGTAATGTTCGTGAATTAGGTGAAGGAAGTTACGGAAAGAGAGGGATTCGAACCCTCGGTACGAATAACTCGTACAACGGATTAGCAATCCGACGCTTTAGTCCACTCAGCCATCTCTCCCAATTAAACAAAAAAGACTATGTTACACACTATAATCCACTATAAATCAAATCTACTATCTACTATAATCAATCTAAATATAAATAAAAAAATCTAAAATAACTATAAAAATAAAATATAAATATGCAAAGAATCAAAAAAAAGACTTTAGTCTTTAGATTATAGAATTATAGATACAGAGAATATTAATAACAATTAATAGAATGATGGTATAGGGTATATCAATAACTTGATTCTAATTATACAGGGATGGTCCTAAGGAAAAGATAAGGATTCAGATTAAGTAAGGATACAATCCAGAGTATATACAATGAGACATTCCTCTGTTTTAATTGAGAAAGATAAGGAAGGGATAGGGCAAAAAAAAAAAGAATTGACCGTTTGAGTATTAAAAAAAAGATAATAAAGAGACATATATATTTGGTATATATCCATCCATATTGAATTGCGGATACATCAATGATAGAATCATTTTCGATTGGACTAAATACAAATAAAGGTCCTACCATGATATGAAATAAACTAGAAAATGAAAATAAATAGATAAGAGATCAAACAAATAGGAGGAAACAGAGACACTTTTATATATACTATATGAAAAAAGTATACTATATGAAAATGAAAAAAGTGCCTATCGAAAGAATTAAATGTAAACGTCCTCGGATCCAGAATAAATAAACGAAAGGAAAAAGGAGATGGTATCCCAGTGAGATCCCAGTCTCAAAACAAAAGGGGGTATGGCGGAATTGGTAGACGCTACGGACTTGGTTGGATTGAGCTTTGGTATGGAAACATACTAAGTGATAACTTTCAAATTCAGAGAAACCCCGGAATTAAAAATGGGCAATCCTGAGCCAAATCCTTATTTCAGAAAACAAAAGGGGGTTCAGAAAGCAAGAATAAAAAAAGGATAGGTGCAGAGACTCAATGGAAGCTGTTCTAACGAATAGAGTTGACTGCGTTGATCGAGGATTCCTTTTAAATTACAGAAAGGCTGAACCCATATACATATAATAAAAAAATATCAAAGATTCAAAGATTAATGGTCATCCAAATCCTTATTTTTTCTTATATGATATGCAAAATGGAAGAATTCTTGTGATGTGTGAATCGATTCCAAGTTTAAGTAAGAATCGAATATTCACTGATCAAATAAGTCACTCTATAATCTGATAGTTCTTTTAAAGAACTAATTGGACGAGAATAAAGATAGAGTCCCATTATACATGTCAATCCCAATACTGACAAAAATGAAATTTATAGTAAGAGGAAAATCCGTCGACTTTTGAAATCGTGAGGGTTCAAGTCCCTCTATCCCCATCCCCAATAAAAAGTTTGCTGTACCCCCCTAACTATTTAGTTTTAGTTAATTCTTTTTTTTTTTTAGTTATGTTTCTCAGCCATTCTACTCTTTCACAAACGGATCGTGGGAGAAAAGGCCTCTCTTATCAAAGACTTGTGATATATTGTGATATATACAATGTATATGTGTAAATCAACATCTAGGAGAAAGGAATTCCCATTTGAATCGTTCACGTTTAATATAATGTTTAATATAATAATAATATTATTATTTAAACTTACAAACAAAGTATTCTTTTTGTTTGAAGATCCAAGACCAAGAAATTCCAGGGTTTGGGTAAGACTTTGCTTTTTTAGTTTTAGTCTATTTAATTGATATACCCAACAAGTACTCTAAAGAGAGTGGGGATATCGCATCGGGAAGAGTCGGGATAGCTCAGTTGGTAGAGCAGAGGACTGAAAATCCTCGTGTCACCAGTTCAAATCTGGTTCCTGGCATGTGGTTAATAATAGATACTGATATAAATGAATTGATATGGATTGGTATAGATATTCGTTACTAGTCTAGATCATGATAAAACGATAAATAAGATAATTTAATAAAAGATAAAAACCGCCTTTATTCTGATAGAAATAGAATTAGGCGGCTCTGGTCTAAAAATCGATCCTTTTGGGAGAGATCTGCCTATATAGTTATATAGTTAAAGAAAAGAATCGATTATAGTTCCTCTTCTTTTTTTGTTCATGCGGTATCTCCTTAATACGAATGAGAGTTTAATGACTCTGTTTGATCTAGAACAGAATGTAAAAACACTTCTTGAATATC